GATCAGTTGGACCTTTGATTGAGTAACATCTTTTTTTTGATTGACCTCCTCCTTAATGCGCAGGAGGTCAAATTCAGGTTGCAGTTTAAGTTAGTGCAGTTATTTTATTGTTATTGTGATTCGATATTATAAGAACATAATCACGCTCTGTAGGATTTGAACCTACGACATCGGGTTTTGGAGACCCACGTTCTACCGAACTGAACTAAGAGCGCTTTCTTATGACAGGAAGTACGATTGTCAAGAAAAGGATTTTTTTTATCCCCAATACATCTTGCATGTATTGCATATACTATCATATATAGTATGATAAAAGATTATGTCCAATTTTCATTGATCTCAATTGACCCCTCGTTACTGTCCATAAGAGAAGTAATAGGTAGGGATGACAGGATTTGAACCCGTGACATTTTGTACCCAAAACAAATGCGCTACCAAGCTGCGCTACATCCCTTTCAATTGTTGTACAGTGTCATTGTAGAGAATCCATGTCTTGTTTTCCACCTCGTTATTTCCTCTATCTATAGAGAAAATCTCTTGCCATTTCTTCTTTTTTTGGTTTCAAATAAATTATGAATATAATAAAAGAATTATATACATATAATTCTATACATATGATGAAACCAAACGTATAAAAGAATGGATATTGATCGGTAATATTCAAGAAGAAAGTGTCATCTTTTTCTGTTTTAGGGATGGGTGGATTTCGTCTACCAGATCACTGTACATATACATTTGAAGTTAAGGATTCCCGTACAAATAAATACAAGTGATCTTTAACTACATATGCGTCTGATCCTATATGTATTCCAATAAAGAAGGAGGATTTTCAATGCGAGATATAAAAACATATCTCTCCGTGGCACCAGTGCTAACCACTCTATGGTTTGGTTCTTTAGCGGGTCTATTGATAGAGATAAATCGTTTATTCCCGGATGCGTTGGTATTCCCCTTTTTTTCATTTTAGTTACTGACATGGGAATGGGTGAATGAAGAAGATTAGAGATAGAATAAACTCTCTGTGACCAATCCCCCTCTTTTTTCAGTTGTTTAGGATAGGAAGGAAAGAGAAAGAATAAAAAAAGTGGATTGAACTTCAGCGAAACTCATGTTCAGGATAGAATTAATAGAGGTAGAACAGAAATAGAAATCAATAGAAGTGCGGGTCGAGGGTAGACTCTTCGAGATCCTACAGGATAGTAAATGAAATACTGGGATTAGGAATAATTACTAGTTAGAAATTATTGTATTACTTATTTTTTATTTTATTACTTGAATGCAACGAAATCTTTCATAAGTGGATTTCGGGTTAGCAACTTATCTTCGATTTATTTCTCGTTCCTCTTTGGTTCGGATCGAAAATAGAAGAATTGAGTAAGTTCAAAGGAGGTTCATGGCCAAGGGTAAAGATGTCAGAGGGGTAGTTATTTTGCAATGTACCAATTGTGTCCGAAATGATTTCAAGAAAGAATCGCGGGGCACTTCCAGATATATTACTCAAAAGAATCGACATAATACACCAAGTCGATTGGAATTGAGAAAATTCTGTCCTTATTGTTACAAGCATACGATTCACGGGGAGATAAAGAACTAGATCGAACGGAACGGAACGCGTGTACCACCCTTCCATTCCAACGAACAGGAACAAATGAAATTCTATTCTATTCTATAAATAAACAAATCAAGTCCTATTTTGGTCGAATGCGAAATGCATGAATAAATAGGCGTTTAGAGATAAGGAATAAACCACATGGATAAATCCAACAAGCGATTCTTTCGTAAATCCAATCGATTCTTTCATAAAGCCAAGCAAGGTTTTGGTAAATCCAAGCGAGGTTTTCGTAGGCGTTTTACCCCAATTAGACCGGGGGATCAAATTGATTATAGAAACATGGGTTTAATTGCTCAATTTATTAGTTACCATGGAAAAATATTATCTAGACGAATGACTAAATTGACCTTGAAACAACAACGATTAATGGCTGTTTCTGTAAAACAAGCCCGTGTTTTATCTTTATTACCTTTTCTTGCTAATGAAAAACTAATTAAGAAACTCAAGTCGATAATCGGAAATAAATATGCTCGTAAAACCAGAAAGAAATATCCTCCTCGAGGCAAAAAGAAAAATGCTCTTAAGGTAGAAAATCAATATCCTACTGGGGGAAAAAGGAAATATCTTCCTGGGAGAGAAAAGAAAAATGCTCTTAAGGTAGAAAATCAATATCCTACTGGGGGAGAAAAGAAAAATACTCCTCGAAGCGAAAAGAAAAATACTCCTAGAACCGGAAATAAATAGGCCTACTCCTCAATTGAATCAAAACCACTTGAATTGGAATTCAAAATCAGATTGATTGATATTTTATTCGAAAAATCGAAGAGATTTAATTGTTGCTAGAATAAAAAAAGAAAAAGAGTGGGAGAAGAATTTTTTTTTTTTTTTTTTGAAATGTGTTCTACTACTTAATTTCTTTTATTTTATCATATTCATTTCTACTCTACTTTCCCGGAGTCATTCTCCGGGAACTCCGTTTAAATCATTCCGGTGAATTCCTTCCAATCTCTTTATTTGACGATCTCATTGGAGATCATGTAAAGACAATTCGTCTTTGATATAGCCATTTGTGCAAGTATTTTACGATTAAGAAGCACCTGCCTCTTGTACAGATCGTGTATTAATCGCCTATAACTATAGGATGCGCCATTTGCACGAGTTACTGCATTTATCCGAGTGATCCACAAACGACGAAAATCTCTCTTTCTCCTGCCTCTATCCCGATGAGTGGAATTCAAAGCTCTCATTTTCTGTTGAGTAGTTGATACAAATGAACGAGTTTTTTTTCGACGCCTCCGGGCTATATATCCTCGTATAACTCTGATCATTGAATAAAATAAAATGAAACTTTGATGAATAACTAATCGATTTCGTTTCTTTCAGCCATTCTTCCCCCCTCCCCCCTTTTTCCTGTCTTATTAAAAACAAAACGGATTCTTCCGATGTATAAAATCAAAATTCCAATGGCTTTTGCTACTATGACCTTCCCAACCACGATTTTTATTTCTTCCAGGCGTTTATTTTACCTCAAAATAAGAAATTGTACCGATATTTGGTACAAAATAGGTAGAAAATAAATAAGAAATAGGTAGTAAATGGAAATGAATAAATAAATAGTGGCTTCCATCGTTTCTATGGTTACTTCTTAAACGGTGAGGTCCTCTCTATACACCGGAGCCTCTTCCCTCATTTAATCAATGTTATTTGTAACTTGTACAGTTCACATTCTTTGGCTCTACCCATGAATTATCCAGTAATAGGTCTTTTCACAATGAGATCTATTCATACAGTGACGGCATTTAATTAAGAGGGTTGGCTGGGTAGCTGACCCTCTTAGTCCGTTCTTGCAAGAGTATGAGCATAATCTTTCTGCTTTTGAAATACCATTTCCCCCGCTTAATGGATAACCCTTCGCTACCAATGGAGAATTGCTTTTCATCTCAAATCGAGGTGATTGGATTTGCACCAATGGAAACCATAAATTCTATACACAATAGAGGTATATGATAGATCCTTATTTTTCGATAGTGACTGAAGTTCTTACATTCTATCCAATTCATTGGTACTAGTTATTGTATTGATACTGGAAAAATCACCTCATTTGTTCTAGCTCGTGATCTGAACGAGTCGCACATACACCCTAGTACATGTTCCTCGACGCTGAGGACATCCTCGAAGCGCTGGGGATTTCGTGACATTTCTGATTGGCTGTCTTGTGTTTCTAATAAGTTGTTTAATAGTTGGCATGTTGAATCCTATACAGAATGGGCCGGTTTAGATCGATCCTAACCGGATCATTATGAATAAGAATAAGTTCCATTTCGGATTTTACCGAGATGAGGAGATCAAATCACGATTCCTTGGATTTATGAATCTGAATATGGATCTAATTATGATTCCAACGATCATACCTATTATAGGTTCCTAATGAGATAACCTATGATAATAAGAGTAATGAAAGGAACCCGCATGCTGTTCTTCATGGCGTTCACCCCCTCTTCTTTCTATACAGAATGGAAAAACAGTAGGTAAAACAATTGTTTCGATTTTTTTATATTTATTTTATAAATATGTAAAATTAATTAATCCGAAATCCCAATAAGTCGTCTCCATTTGGATTCCTACAACGTTACTCTTATATGATTCTCATAGGTTTTTTATGAGATAACCTATGACAATAAGGGCAACGAAGGAAACCCAGATGCTGTTATTCATGGTGTTTACCTCCTTTTATACAAAAAAATGGAAAAACAATAAGTAAAACAATTGTTTCAATTTATTTATATCTAATTAATTTAATTATATTTATTTTATAAATATGTAAAATTAATTAATCCGAAATCCCAACAAGTTGTCCATTTGGATTCCTACAAGATCAACAAGGCCATGGTTTTGTGCTTCTTCTGCTGACAAAAAAACATCCCTTTCTATGTCCATGGCTATAACCCATACAGGAGTGCCCGTTCTTTGTGCATAAACTTTCATGACGTCGTCATATATTTGCATTAATTCGTTTATTTCCACGATAATTTCGCCTGAGTCGTCGTCGTCAAAAAAAGAACTAGCAGGTTGGTGGATCATAATCCTGAACATAATAAACGCCTCTTCTATCTCGATTTTCGCATCATCATCGTGTGGGGGGATAAAGAATAACAAAAAGAAAAAGATCGAATTGAACAACTGTACGAGCAGCTTTTGTGCAGTGCATACAGCTTTACTATAGCATTTCTTTTTCCATTCCATCGAAGAAAGAGACAAATAAAATAAAATCCATCAGACCCAGACCGTTGAATGACATTTACCATCCTTCCTTTTCTTTTGTTCTTTTGTATTGTAGGAGTTCAAAAAATACTATGATAGTTCTGTTGCTTTCTATATTTATCTCGTATGAGACTCAACAATCCCAAAGTTTCTTTCTGGCCCAGGAAAAAATGATCTTTTTTTTTTTTCATTTTCATACCCTTTTATAACATAAATATCAGGAAAAGACTTCTGATGTTGAAGCAAAAAGATTTGTAACGCTGAAATGGACCCCCCGATGCATAAGATCAAATAAGAAAGACTTTTTGTTTGTTCCATACTACTATCTCAACCCATATCGTATTGAAAAAGTTTACTCATATCTAAATTGAAGTGCCATGCTATTATTACTTAATATTTTTATTTCTTTTATTTATTCAAATTCCATATAGTGAAGACATAATCTTCTCCTTCTCTAAAATAACAAACTCATTGACGCCAAGCGTAAGGGAGTGCTATACGTTTGGTAATCTCTCCTCCGACCAGGAGAAATGATCCCATTGAAGCAGCTAATCCCAGGCATATTGTATACACTTCCGGTTGCACCCATTGCATCGTATCAAAAAGACCGAATCCCGGAATTATGTATCCGCCGGGAGAGTTTATAAACAAAAAAATATCCTTGGTCTCATCCTCTATGCCGAGATATATCATGATACCAGCAAGTTGATTCGAGATCTCGTCATCAACATCTTGTCCTAAAAAAAGGAATCTTTCTCGATAAAGTCGGTTGATTAGGACAAAATTGTCTCCTTTCAGAACCGTACACGCATCTTTGAATACATACGGTTCAAAAAATAAAAATTGCGAAACAAAAAAAGGATCAATGTGTCGATTCTAGCCCTTTTCTTTTTTCGTAGCAGATTTTTTCCTAACTAAGGGGCTTTTTTCTTCTATTTTTCAAGAAACATGAGTTTTAACCCTAGAATTCATTGAACTTATCGAACTAACCTCTCATTGATGTATTGTTTCATCGAGATCCAAATCACAATGTCATTTTCTTGTTCCTGAATTGAACAGGCCTCTTCCACTTTTTTAGGTTTATGCTCTACTCCGGGTAAAGATCCGCCCAAATTCTATTTGCACATATAGGACAAAGAATCTTAGTACCATTTCTTTTTTTCAATTCGTTCGTTTCATGCCTGCCGCACAATATTTGATGTATTCATCATATTACTCCGCTGTTTGGCAGTATGAGATTGCTCTTATGGTATAAGAGAATCATTTACGATACGAGTGGTAATCATACATGGATGACCTATTTGGTATTTTCGGAACGGAGTCTGACTACTTGATTTTATTTTATTGGTCCGGGTCAACCATAAATTCTTCTAATAGATACCCCTAATAAATATAAATTGACCTAATTGTACTTCACGCTACTAATTTTTGAGGATTCAAAAAATCTTTCTGGGGCGAAGGGGATATCTCGGTCGGGGGAGAGAATGGGAAAATACCATACGACCCAATATGTCTGACAAGTCGCACTATATGTCAATCCAAGTTGCGTCTTCATCGCCCGGGATACGAAAGGGCACTCTCGGAACGCCAATGGGCATAAAATGAACGAAAAATGATTACCCACCCTCGGGGGAGCTTTGATGTGGAAACGTAAAAACGTGTTTATTGTCTTCATGATATTGGTGCCTTTTATCGGATTTTATCCATAGATTGGAAGGTTCATAGGGGAAGAGGGAATGAATAAAGAAAAATTCTGACGAATGGATCGTTTGAATGATGAACAAGTATCTATGCATTCGCTCACAAAAAACGAGACCAACCCCCATTGCGTATTGGTACTTATTGGGTATAGAATAGATCTACTTTTCTTTCTTTGTTCCTACGAACAGAATTGTTCAATTATTATCAACAGAACAGAATAAATATTCACCCTTGCTTCGGGATAATCCACTAAAAAGTGAGGTCCATAGCATAGTCTTTTGCAATGCAATAAAGCTACATAGTGTCTATTTTTTCTTTGAAAAAAGGGGTATTTCCATGGGTTTGCCTTGGTATCGTGTTCATACCGTCGTATTGAATGATCCCGGTCGGTTGCTTTCTGTCCATATAATGCATACAGCTCTAGTTTCTGGTTGGGCCGGTTCGATGGCTCTATACGAATTAGCTGTTTTTGATCCCTCTGACCCCGTTCTTGATCCAATGTGGAGACAAGGTATGTTCGTTATCCCCTTCATGACTCGTTTAGGAATAAACAATTCATGGGGCGGTTGGAGTATTACAGGAGGAACGATAACGAATCCGGGTATTTGGAGTTACGAAGGTGTGGCCGGGGCACATATTGTGTTTTCTGGCTTGTGCTTCTTAGCAGCTATCTGGCATTGGGTGTATTGGGACCTAGAAATATTTTGTGATGAACGTACGGGAAAACCCTCTTTGGATTTGCCCAAGATCTTTGGAATTCATTTATTTCTCTCAGGGGTGGCTTGTTTTGGTTTTGGCGCATTTCATGTAACAGGCTTGTATGGTCCTGGAATATGGGTGTCCGATCCTTATGGCCTAACCGGAAAAGTACAATCCGTAAATCCAGCGTGGGGCGCGGAAGGTTTTGATCCTTTTGTTCCGGGAGGAATAGCCTCTCATCATATTGCAGCGGGGACATTGGGCATATTAGCGGGTCTATTCCATCTTAGTGTCCGCCCTCCCCAACGTCTATACAAAGGATTACGCATGGGGAATATTGAAACTGTACTTTCCAGCAGTATCGCTGCTGTCTTTTTTGCAGCTTTCGTTGTTGCTGGAACTATGTGGTATGGTTCAGCAACTACCCCCGTCGAATTATTTGGTCCCACTCGTTATCAGTGGGATCAGGGATACTTCCAGCAAGAAATATATCGAAGGGTTGGCGCCGGGCTAGCCGAAAATCTGAGTTTGTCGGAAGCTTGGTCGAAAATTCCCGAAAAATTAGCTTTTTATGATTACATTGGTAATAATCCGGCGAAAGGGGGATTATTCAGAGCGGGCTCAATGGACAACGGGGATGGAATAGCTGTTGGATGGTTAGGACACCCCACCTTTAGAGATAAAGAAGGACATGAGCTTTTTGTACGTCGTATGCCTACTTTTTTTGAAACATTTCCAGTAGTTTTGGTAGACGGAGACGGAATTGTAAGAGCCGATGTGCCTTTTAGAAGGGCAGAATCGAAGTATAGTGTTGAACAGGTAGGTGTAACCGTTGAGTTCTATGGTGGCGAACTCAATGGAGTCAGTTATAGCGATGCTGCTACTGTGAAAAAATATGCTAGACGTGCCCAATTGGGTGAAATTTTTGAATTAGACCGTGCTACTTTGAAATCCGATGGTGTTTTTCGTAGCAGTCCAAGGGGTTGGTTCACTTTTGGACATGCTACGTTTGCTTTGCTCTTCTTTTTCGGGCACATTTGGCATGGCGCTAGAACTTTGTTCAGAGATGTTTTTGCTGGTATTGATCCAGATTTGGATGTTCAGGTGGAATTTGGGGCATTCCAAAAAATTGGAGATCCAACTACAAGGAGACAAGCAATCTGATACAACATTGCTCTGCTATCTTTCTTTCGCCTCTATTGGATTTTTTTTTTATTTATTTGATATACGGGACTGGAGAAATCTTGATTTTCATCATTGCCTTTTTTTTCTTTATCCGGGAAATGATCCCAAATGAAATGAACAGGTGCGGAAGCTATAATTGTAAACCGCGATCAAATCTATGGAAGCATTGGTTTATACATTCCTGTTAGTCTCGACTTTAGGAATCATTTTTTTCGCTATTTTTTTTCGAGAACCGCCTAAGGTTCCGACTAAAAAGATGAAATGATTTTTCATTATCTCAATTGAAATAATGAGCCCCCCAATATGGGAGGTTCATTATTTTAACTAGTCCCCGTGTTCCTCGAATGGATCTCTTAGTTGTTGAGAGGGTTGACCAAAAGCGGTATATAAGGCGTACCCAGTAAAGCTTACAAGTGAACCAGATATGAAGATGGCGACTAGGGTTGCTGTTTCCATTATTAGATAATTTCAAGACCGCGATGGATCTACGCTATGATAAGATCATTTATTTAAAATGAAAAAGTATACAAAGTCAACAGATCTCAATCAATGCAATAGGATTTATGGCTACACAAACCGTTGAGGGCAGTTCTAGATCTGGTCCAAGACGAACTATTACAGGGGATTTATTGAAACCATTAAATTCGGAATATGGTAAAGTGGCTCCTGGATGGGGAACGACCCCCTTCATGGGGGTCGCAATGGCTCTATTTGCCATATTCCTATCTATTATTTTGGAGATTTATAATTCTTCGGTTTTACTGGATGGAATTTCCATGAGTTAGCTAGGTCCATAAGAACAATGAAGTCCTAGCTTTTCAATCAAAAATGATTAGGACTAGGATTTCTAGATCATTCTGGTAGTTCGACCGTGGAATTCCGTCGTTTCGGTATTTCCGGAATATGAGTGTGTGACTTGTTATAATTGATCCTATTGATAGTACAGAGAATAGGTCTGTCATCTCGATAGAGATGGTTCTACGTCGGATATTCATTCTAGTATCTGGAGCACGGAATATATGTAATAGATCAAGAAAGAAATATTTGAACTATGATTCATACCTATTATTCAGACCTCGCGACCGGACTCCAAAAAATTTTCAAACAAAGAGGTATTTCATAAATCGAACGATTTTTCTTTTCCTTCAAAATTTTTCTTATTTTGACCGAAGGACAAATGTTTCTATGAATTTTTAGTCATTCCTTCCATCCATTCATTAAATAAGTGATGATCAAACGGTTCTTACTCAGAGAACCCTTGGGTTTAGCTTGGAGGCTTTATTGAATCATCGTGGTTATAGTATGAATCTGAGGTTTCAATTGATTCATAGGGTCTCAACAAGAAAATTCCTATCAATAGTAAACAAAACATATAGTAAATCCGCATTACGCACAAACAACAAATCAAAAAGAAAATAATAGGGGAAGAGAAGATTCAAGAGGCCTGTAATGATCAACATAAACACAAACGAGCCGACTTGATATTTTGTTTGGCATTATCATCACAAAGAAGAGATTCCGGATTTTGGTTCTTCGCTTCATATCTTCGGGTACGATTGAATCAAGTTCAAATGAAGTGGCTAAGAAGTTTCAAACTTTCTA